CGTTTGTTTGCTGTGAGTCATGTCTCGTTTCAAGGTTTATCCAACAGAATCTCACTTACACTTACTTCGATTCTATTTAGATATGGTGTACACATATCATGCTCTGATTCTTATACAAATAAAACTCTTTCAATTTCACTTTGTCTCGGATTCTCTATAAAAAACGAATTAAAGAATATTTTCAATAATTTGAATTGAAATATTTAAGATTCATATTATTCATATTCATAAATAAAATGAATAAAAAAAAAAGATTCAATTAAATATATTAAACATAAATGTTATGTGAAAATGGAAATATTAAATTAATATAATCAAAGAAGGGGTCTGGCTCATTTTTTCTCTTTTTTTTTTCTTAGTGATTTAGAATATAGTCAGTAGTCAGATGTAGTAGAATATCTAGGGATTTCCATCTCATTATGGTATATGCTACTCGGTTGACGTTGGTGTATTCTTTTGATTAAGATCTGCTGGATAGAGGGTCATTGTTTCTATTGATTCGATACGGATACAGAAACAGAATGCATCGACCAATTCCATTCTCTCTCCTTGTCCCAGATTTATACTTAATTGATTTTATTCAATCCGTTGAATTGTGAGGAACCCATGAATTGTTATATATTAAGGGTTCCTATACCCAAATTAGAAACTTTGGACCTGTACTACCCCGACCTTACTTACCCCCAGAAACAATCGGGTTATTTAATTGAATTCGAGTTAGAAGTCTTGAAAGAGCATTCCATTTCGGACCCATTTCCAGGACTAAAGATCGTGATTTGGAATGACTCGAAATGCTTGTTAATGTAATAACATCTAGTAAGACCAACCAACGGGTTAGGCTTCGTGACAATAAAAAGGTTGTTTCTTATGAAGCAAACCTGCATAATGGGGCATAGTGCAGTGGTATAATCGGCGGAATCGTAAATGATCTACAGAAGATACGTCTAATGGAATGGAATCACGTGTTGTCGAACGATTCGATTCGGCAGACGACCAAATCTACAAACCAACTCATAAAAATAGAAGAGGGCGCAAACATTGATACATTTAGGACCAATTTTATTATCTCCGAAACAATCAATTGGGGTTGTTGTTCCACCAAAAAGCGATGAGTTGGGGGATTCGTAACTCATCCAATCCAAGTTCAAATGGCTCCTAATCTTTTTGCATAAAGTCTGATCGGTAGAATTGGAATGGAATGATGAGCAATTGGATTGGAGTAGATTGGAATACAAAAAAAATAAGTATTGTACAGAAACAGAAAAATGACTACTTGTTTTTTTTGTGGTTATACGAAGAAAAGCCTATTTTACAATGTTTCCAATGAAACTTACCAAAGAGCTTCATTTTGGAAACTCCACCTTTTCTACAAATACAAGAACAAGAATAGGTACTAGATCCATGTGACTTACTATTCGATTTGATTTGGTTGGGTCAGGTTGGAGTTTTTAGCCAGACTCATGTTATGATTTTTACTTCATAAATTGACTTGGGTATACCAAAGCAAAGGTGTATCACTAAATCTTAGATCATGGACAAGAAAAGAGGAAAAAGGCGTATGTCATTCACACACGAAGATTAATGAAGAAGAATGAGTTTGTTTCTACGAGATTTGAAAACACCGATCCGATTGGATCCATTGGAAAAAATTCTTGTTTTCATTTTCATGCCCGACGGATCGATTTCCGTAAGCATGTGAGAATGATTCCATTTCTATGGGCCAATCAACCGGCCAGGCCAGCTACAAGCACTAATTAGGAAATGAAAACTATACTAAAATGTATAGGGCTATACGGACTCGAACCGTAGACCTTCTCGGTAAAACAGATCAAACTGATTATTGTCGAAATGATTTGAACTGTTTCAAAGACCCAACATGCATTTTTTTTTTGCATCGGGCTCTTTCATTAACTGATATAAAGATCAGTTAGTCCACCATATTTTTTCTTGACAGGAAGATAACGAGATGGCTCCATGTGCTCTGATTCATTATTTGTATTCTGATCCAGGAGCAATACCAAAGTGTTTCAAAGAAGGGGTACCTTGACGTAGGTATGCCTCCGGCCTAGATCAACCTAAGTTAAATGGAGTCTCTATCGCTCCGCTCCAAGAGTCAAATATGATACTTCATACACCTTAAAGTTCATAGGACGAAAAGAGGTTATTTTGAGGTCCTTATACTCATCTCATTATGCCTAGCATTGAATGAACCGGTATTTACCTTATCAATTATCAAATCAATGATGGGTTCTATTTGGCACCTGAATCGGAACAAAATACTTGTCAGGCTATTGTTCTCTTGTTTCCTCGAATCCATAGAGTAAGACATCGATTTCTCAATAAGATCAATTCTGTTGATTGCATGATGGACTTCCCTGAAAAAGCATTGGCGCGCGTGTAAACGAGGTGCTCTACCTAACTGAGCTATAGCCCTTGCTCATAGATATCTTAACATCTAGAGAATTTGTTGTCAAGATGGGTATTCCATAACCCCCCAAGG